TGAATCTCCCAATCAAATTCGTCGTAACACTCATAATGATCAACTTTACGGAGATCCCATTGTATTCCGGAAGCTCGTAGCATTGGCCCTGATAAACCCCAATTTAGTGCTTCTTCTCCGCCAATAATGCCTACGCCTTCAACTCGTTCTAAAAAAATAGGATTCCGTGTAATAAGCTTTTGATATTCAGCAACCCCGGTTAAAAAATAATCGCAAAAATCCAAACATTTATCTATCCAGCCATGAGGTAGATCAGCAGCGACTCCTCCGATACGAAAATAATTATGCATCATGCGCATACCGGTAGCAGCTTCGAATAGGTCATATATTAATTCTCGTTCTCGAAAAATATAGAAGAAAGGGGTCTGTGCCCCAATATCTGCCATAAAAGGGCCAAGCCATAACAAATGGGAAGCGATACGACTCAACTCCAACATAATAGCTCTGATATAGCTAGCCCTTTTAGGTACTTGAATATTGCCTAGCTGTTCGGGTCCGTTTACGGTTATTGCTTCTGTGAACATAGTAGCTAAATAATCCCAACGTGTTACATAAGGCAAATATTGTATAATTGTTCGATTTTCCGCAATTTTCTCCATCCCTCTATGTAAATAACCCAATATTGGTTCACAGTCAATAACATCTTCACCATCGAGAGTAACGATCAGTCGAAGAACACCATGCATTGATGGGTGGTGAGGGCCCATATTGACTACCATGAGGTCTTTTCTTGTAGTTGGTGCAATCATAAGTTTTTCCCGAGTCATTCTTCCATGCATTGCTGAAAGTAAAAAGAAGTTCATCAAAATTTAAACGACTAAGCTCAAATGGTATCACGCTTCAAATTAACGAGTTTTTATCTCTCGAATATCCAACTCACCAATTAATTCTTTATAGCGTCCTCTATTTCTTTTTGAAAAATAGGCCAGCAGTCGTTGACGTTTTCCCAAAATTTTTCGCAAACCTCTCTGAGATGAAAAGTCTTTTTTGTGCAATTCCAAATGTGAAGTAAGTCTCCTTATCTTAGCGGTGAAACTGAATACTTGAAATTCAACAGACCCTCTGTTTTCTTCGTTTTCTTTTTGAGAAATAACCGAAATGAATGAATTTTTTACCATAAAAAAATGCCCCTTTCCCTTTTTACAGATATGGATTTTACCGATCAGTAATAATAATGCCATTAATTTGAATGTGGTATATACAATAATCTAATCCAAATTTCTTTATGAACTCCTAATTTTCTGAATTCAAATCAATCAATCCAATTTCTAATTGGATTTAAATAGGGATAGAAAAAGATTGGTACATTTTCGCATCGAAGAATTTAGACCTAAAATGAAGAAGGTTCTGTTGATTCATTTCGAGATCGAATTGAGACATTATTCATTTCATATTGGATACTAGAATGAAATGTGAGACAAGGCGTGTGATCTGTGTATTTGTTTGCTTTCATATACCCTATATTATATATAGGGTATAGGATATATAGAAAAAGTGTATTATCCACAAATTTTCAATCGTGGATACAGATGTATCCTTAACATACTGAAACGACTGCCATTATTTGTATCAAACCAATAACGATTCATACAAGCTAAATCTTCTAATCGATAATTAGGCCAAAGAAAGAGCTTTAATTTCATTAATTGATTTTTCTCTCTATCAAGATGGTTATTGTCATGTGAAACTTGGCTGCTGTTTTTTACGTTCCAAAATACTGGATTTCCATCTATAGAATTTCTATTCTTTGAATTGAAACAAATTAGAATTCTCAATTTTCTACGACGTCTAAACGATAAAATATTTTCAGGAACAAGTAAATCAAAATGATTTTTGTCTCTATTTCCAGTTATTCTTTGATGTGGTGAAATAGTTTCATCCAAATTATTCTTAGAAACATATCTTTGCTCTTGGTATTTTTGATTAGTTTGATGCTTACTCTTATGAACCAACGAAATACCTATGGTTTGATACATAATAAATTGCCCATCTTTTTTTCCAGACAGACGAATGGGTTCTAGAATCAATACCCCCTTCTTCATCAATTCTGAAAGAGTTAAATTCTTCTGAATCAGCATTATATCCAAACTCATTTCTCTCTTTTGAATCGAGGATATAGTAATTTTTCTTGGATCTATCAGTCTAAGCAGGAGACAATATACCTTGATATTATCGATCATTCTTTGATTCAAAGTCTCGTCCCATCTCAATTGAAAAAGCAAATAACGTTTCAGGAAGAAATCTAGTTCTGCTTCCGTGTTGCTTTTGTATTGTTTTTTCTTTTTCCCTTTTTTCATGTCTGATCTTGTATAATTTTCTTCAATATCTTTTTGTTGTGAGAGAACGGATCCACGATCTCCTCGGCTTGTGGGTTCTTGATTTCGATGCTTTTTATTCGAGGCTATCAAAAAACTTCCTTTTTCCTTTTCATTGATCTTTTTATTTTCACTACTATTTTCACTTCTATTTAAAAGAAGTAATTTGCTTGGTATAAACCAAGGTTTCATTTTATATACTTTATAAAGTAACACAAATTCTGGGAAGAACCAAAGTTCCAGATTCGATATGGGACGCTTTAGTATTTTTTCATTCATTCCCATCCAATCAAAAAATCCTTTGTGGGAGTTTGGTGGATTGATTTCTGGAATCATAAGATAAAAAAGATCTTTTTTAGAAATTATTTGAGAATTATTAGTACGAATTTGAGTATTTTGAGTCCTATTGGTATCGATCATGATCCAGGCCTCAATATCGACTTTTTGTCTAAGATAAAAATTGAAAATTTTCCAATCAAAATATTTTCTATCGGTCGGTTTTTCCATATATAGAATATCGACCTTTCCTAGATAATTTTTAATAGGGATATTCCTCAGCATATCAAAAAGTGTCTCTTTAGGCGTGTTATAAGAAATCTCTTGGTTCTTATTTCCTTGAAAGGTAGATCTATAAAAAAAGCATTCCGCTTTATTTTCATAATTAAGAAATTTATATGATAAAAGATCATATCTATAGTATTTTAGAAAATTATCTTTTTGATTAGATAATGAATATACTTCAAATTGTTTTTGTTTTTTGGAATTAATTAATTGGTCTTTTTCATATGAATGCCATTTGCTAAAATTTTCTTTAGCTATACGACGCGGATGAACTGTATTTCGCCATTTTTCTGGTATTAATCTAGACCATCTGATCTGAGATAAATGGTATTGATAATGTCCTCTTAGCCAGTTTTTCCATTGATTCATTTCATAACTCGGAAGTTTCTTATCTGCTGATTTTGAATGAACCATTCCTTGTGTTTCAAAAGAATCCTTTATTTTAGGCTTAAGAAAAAAATGGCTTCCTTGATGTTGAACAACAGATCGTAACGAGTTACTAACTTGGATTTGTGATAATTTGTAAAATACATATGCTTGTGACACGTAGGATAAGTCATAAAAAATATGTGAATTTGCTTTAATATTACTAATATTATGAAGTGGCTTTTTTATAGTCGAAAAAAACGGAATTGGAGTTTTCTTTTTTTTATTAATTCTTTCTTGTTTTCTTTCATTATTGTAAATGGATTTATCAATAATTTTTTTTGTTGATTCAAGAAAAAGTTCTGTATTTATTCTGGGAATATTAATGATAGATAAAAATATATCTGTGTATATTTTTTCAATGAAAAATTTTAAAAAAGGGGGTAATTGACAGATTAATCGAGCATTTCTTCTTTTTAATATTTGCCACTTTTCGAATCTTTTAGCACTATAACTTGTTTTGTTAGGACTAAGATTATTTATTCTTGGAGTTACTTTTTTTTTCTCTTTTGTGATTCTTTCTATTTGATTTCGAATTGTACTTGTTCTATCAGTCAGATCCTTCATTTTTTTTTCTGTCAATGAAGAATTTGTCCAACTCGGAGATGCAATTTGACTAAATGATTCGTGAATTATCTGATTGCTTATTATGGAATCTTTTTCTTCTTTAATTTCGCTCGATTCATATACTTCTACTTTTCTTAATCTAAATAATAGAATTGGATTTACTTTTGAAAGTTCTTTTATTATTATTTTTATAAAAATAACACTTTTGATAACCCATTTTTTTGTTTCTTTTGAAACTTTTCGAAGTAATTTTGTTTTTCCTTTGAAAACTGTTAGAACTCGAAAATACTTCTTTTTCCATTTTCCAATTTTTTTTTCGAATTCCTTTAAAATGGGTTTAAAAAAGGAAGGTCGTTTTCGGGGCGAACCAAAAGGAAGTTCGGCTTCCATTCCCCAAACTGTTAAAAAACAAAAATCATCTTTTTCTTTTTTCTTTTTCATTAGATCTTTCTGAGAGGATCGTAGTTTCGATTTGTGCCAAGGTTTCAGACAGAAAGGAAATAAGATTTTTATCTGAATACCATCTGTCAACCAATTTTTCGGAAATTCTGTTTCGGATAATGGAACACCGTTATAGGTACATTTAAGATGGATCTCTTTATTCCATTCCTGTAAATCCTCAGACCATTCGGGAAGTTGCAATAGGAATATACGTCCAATATTTTTCGCAATTATGAATGAAGGTAATAGAATATATTTTCTAAAAATAGATTGAGTTAGTAGCATGCAACCTCTTATTACTTGCGCAAATGGAATGCTATCCCAGGCCTCTGCTATCTCTATGCGCGCTTTTTCCTTTCTTTTGTTCTTCTCTTTTTTTTCTTCTCTTTTTGTTTGTTCTTTTGTATAGTCTACAATTTTAAATGCTTCCCCTTTACCCACCCAATTTCTAAAAATTAGTTTAATCAACCCAGAGATATCAAAAGAAAAAAGAGGGGATTTTTGTAGTCTCTCCAAAAAAAGAGGGGAATGTGCATTTGCTTGAAACAATTTTAAAATAACTATTTTACGCCTTTGAGCTCGCATAGAACCTTTGATTATACCGCGCCGAAAGTCTGATTGTTGTGAATAACGTATCAAAGCCACTTCGTCTATTTGATCGCGCATATTAGTATCCGTACTATTAGGATC